AATAATGTGTCCGATTAGGTAATAAATTGTAAATTTATTTATAGATTTAAAATTCTCATTATTAAATTATTATAAATAAGCTAAATTAAGCTTTTAAGTTCATACCTTAAATATAAATTAATAATTTTTTATAAATAATAACATGCCTGATTAAAGGGGTATTTTGATAGAATATTTAATGTTGATTTATCATCTGTTATTGATTTTATATTTTAGTGATAAACATATAAAATTTTGAATTTTATGATAATAAAATTTTTATTAAATATAATATTTATTTTTTAAATAAAATAAATTTTATTTAAAAAATAAATAAATTATTTTTAAGAATAAATATAATTTTATATTATTTATATTATTAATTATTTCAATTATTTTAAGAATTACAACTAATTCTTGATTTTTTATATGAATAGGATTAGAATTTAATTTAATTACTTTTATTATATTAATTATTTTAAAAAATTCAAGTGAATGAAGAAGAGCAATAAAATATTTTTTAATTCAATCTTTAAGATCTTCGATATTTATTTATTTTTCTTTATTAAATTATTTAATTATAAATAATTATTTGATTAAAGTATTTTTAATTTTTTTAAATATTGCTTTATTAATTAAAATTGGTGTATTTCCTTTTTATAAATGATATCCAAATTTAATAAATCAATTAGATTGAATTAATTGTTTTATTTTATCAACAATACAAAAATTATCCCCTTTAATTATTTTATCTTATAAATTTAATTATACTTTATTAATTATTTTAATTATATTTAATTATTTATTAAGAAATTTAATGATAATAAATTATTCATCAATACGAATAATTTTTTCTTATTCATCTATTGGCCATAGGTCATGAATAATTTTAAGATTAATAAAGATAATATACTTATTTAATCTTTATTTTATAGTTTATTTTTATATAACTATAATAATATTTTATTATTTTATACTTAATAAAATTAATTATTTAATAGATTTATATATAAATATAAATTATAAAATTTTTGAAAAAATTATAATTTCATTTTTAATATTATCATTTATAAGATTTCCTTTTTTTATTGGATTTATTATTAAATGGTTTTTAATATTATTTATATTAGAACAAATAATTAAATTTATTGTATTTTTAATATTAATATTTTCTTTAATTTCAACATTTAATTATATTCGTTTGTTTATATTTATAATCATACAAAATTTATTAATAAATAAAATTATTATATTTAAAAAATATAATTTAACAAAAAAATATTATTTAATTTTATATTTTATAAGATTAATTTTTTTATTTTTTTGTGGATTAAATTTAATTTAAAATTTTAAGTTAAAAAAACTATAAAATTTCAAATTTTACAATAAAATTTTATTTTAAATTTTATCTAATGTGGCAGATTTAAGTGTAATAGATTTAAATTCTATAAATAAAATATTTTTTCTTTAGAATAAAAATTCTATAATTTAATACAAATGTTAAATTGCAAATTTATTTATGTATAATTAATTTATACTAGAATCTATTTATATAAATAAATTTATATTTTATTAAATTAAATTATATCAACTTGAATAATAATTTTTTTCCAAGATTCAAATTCTCCAGTTATAGAAAATTTAATTTGATTTCATGATTATGTAATAATAATTTTATTAATAATTGTTAGTTTAATTATTTATATATTTATATATTTATTTTTAAATAAATTAAATAATCGTTTTATTTTAAGTGGAAATTTAATTGAATTAATCTGAACTTTTATTCCTATATTTATTTTAATTTTTATGGCTATTCCATCATTAAAAATTTTATATTTTAATGATGAAGTAATAAATTTAATAATAACAATTAAATCAATAGGACATCAATGATATTGATCTTATGAATATTCAGATTTTTTAATAATTGATTTTAATTCTTTTATACTTCAATCAATAGATTTAAATTCTTTCCGTTTACTTGATGTTGATAATCGATTAATTTTACCAAATAATCTAATTATTCGGTTATTAATTAGATCAGTGGATGTTATTCATTCATGAACAATTCCAAGAATTGGTGTTAAAATTGATGCAACACCAGGTCGATTAAATCAAATATTAATATATTTATATCGATCTGGTATTTATTATGGTCAATGTTCAGAAATTTGTGGGACAAATCATTCTTTTATACCTATTGTAATTGAAGTTATTAATTTTGAAAATTTTATTAATTGAATCAAAAATTTTTAATAAAATTATCTTTTAAAGAATTAAATTTATATTTTAATTTTAAAAATTTTATAATTCCACAAATATCTTCAATATTTATATTTATTTTATTTATTTATTTTTATTTAATTTTAATTTTATTAATAATTATAATAAATTATTTTTATTTAAATTTAAATTTAAAAAATTTTTATAAAATTAAATTAAATATAGTTAATTGATTAATTTAATTAAATGTTTCCTAATTTATTTAGTATTTTTGATCCAAGAACAAGAAATATTTTTTCTTTAAATTGATTAAGATTTACATTATGTTTATTTATTACGCCAATAATTTATTGAATAAAATTTTCTCGCTTAATGGTTGTTATTTTTGAAGGTTTAATAATATTTTTTAAAGAATTTAAAATAATATTAATTAAATTTAATGTAAGAAATTTATTTTTAATAATTTCATTAATATATATAATTATTATTAATAATATTTTTGGGTTATTTCCTTATATTTTTACTTCAACTAGACATTTAATTTTAACAGTTTCTTTAGCTTTACCTTTATGGTTAAGTTTAATAATTTTTGGTTGAATTAATAATTATTATTTAATATTATTTCATCTTGTACCTGTTGGAACACCAAATATATTAATACCATTTATAGTTTTAATTGAAACAATTAGAAATATTATTCGTCCATTAACATTAAGAGTACGTTTAATAGCAAATATAATTGCTGGACATTTATTAATTACTTTATTAAGATCAATAGGTCCAATATTAAATTATTTATTAATTTTAATATTATTTATACAATTTATATTATTTATATTAGAATTTGGTGTAAGATTTATTCAAGGATATGTTTTTACAATTTTAAGAGTTATATATATAAAAGAAGTTAATTAATGAAAATAAGTTTTAATCATCCTTATCATATAGTAAGTGTAAGACCTTGACCTTTATTAAGTTCATTAAGTATTGTAATATTTTTTTTAAGAACAATTAATTTTTTAATAAATCTTCAGTATGATTTGTTATTAGTAAGATTTTTTTTAATAATATTATTATTTTATCAATGATGACGAGACGTTATTCGAGAAAGTATATATCAAGGAGAACATACAAGGTATATTGTAAAAATAATAAAATTTGGAATAATTTTATTTATTATATCTGAATTATTGTTTTTTATTTCTTTTTTTTGATCATATTTTCATTTTTATTTAGCACCTAGAATAGATATTGGTATAATATGACCTCCTGAAGGTATTAAAATATTTAATCCTATGAATATTCCTATATTAAATACAGTTATTTTAATTTCTTCTGGGGCTACTTTAACTTATTCTCATTATAATATTTTAAAAATAAATTATTATTTAAGAAAAAAATGATTAATATTAACAATTTTTTTAGGTATTTATTTTTCTTTATTACAATGATATGAATATAATGAATCACTTTTTAGAATTTGAGATTCTGTGTATGGATCAAATTTTTATTTATTAACAGGATTTCATGGTCTTCATGTTATTATTGGAACAATTTTTTTATTAATTTGTTTGATTCGTTTATTAAAATTAGAATTTTCTTCAATTCATCATTTTGGATTTGAAGCAGCTTCATGATATTGACATTTTGTTGATGTTGTATGATTATTTTTATATTTATTTATTTACTGATTACCTTTTAATTAAATATTAAATTTATATAGTATATAAGTATATTTAATTTCCAATTAAAAGGTTAATTTAAAATTATATAAATAAGATATTTTATAAATAAATTAATTTTTATTTAATTATTAAATAAAAAATTTTTAATATAATTTTTATTTTATTTATTATTTTATTTATTTGTTTATTTTTAATTTTAATAAATTTATTTTTAATAAAAAAAATAAATGTAAATCGAGAAAAAAGATCACCTTATGAATGTGGATTTGACCCTTATACATTTGGTCATGTACCTTTTTCTATTCAATTTTATTTAATTAGAATTATTTTTTTAATTTTTGATATCGAAATTGCTTTATTATTGTCATTAATTCCATCAATTTATAGAATTAATTTATTTTATTTAATAACTTATGGTTTAATATTTATTATTATTTTGATTTTTGGTGTTATAATTGAATGAAATCAAGGTTCATTAAATTGAATTATTTAAAAAAATAAATTTTGTAATTAATAAAATATACATAAAAGAGAAGTTGGGGGGGGTAAATTTAATTAAATTAAGTATAATTTTATAATATTAATTAAGAATATTTATTTAATAAAAAATAATTAAAAATTTTAAATAATTAAAAATTAGTATGATTATTATAATCGATATTTAATAAAATTTAAATTTAAATTTAAGTTAATAATTCATTCTAATTAAATTTAAATTTAAAAAAATTTTAAAAAAGTTGTTATGAATAATAGTGTAAAATTAAAAAATTTAGTGTGAAATTTTTAAGGTTCCTATTTATTCATCTTTATAAAAATTAACTTATATTAAATTTATTAACTAATAAAATAATTTATTATAAAGATTAATAATAACTTATTTAAATATAATTATTTTATTTATTATTAATAACATATATTAAAATTTAAAAAATATATATAATAAATTTATTATATATATAATACATTTATTTAAAGTATTATACATATATTATATATAATAAATTTATTATATATATAATACATTTATTTAAAGTATTATACATATATTATATATAATAAATTTATTATATATATAATACATTTATTTAAAGTATTATACATATATTATATATAATAAATTTATTATATATATAATACATTTATTTAAAGTATTATACATATATTATATATAATAAATTTATTATATATATAATATATTTATTTAAAGTATTATACATAATATATTTGTTATTATTTTATGTATTTAATATATAATTTTAAAAAAAAACCTTTTCTTTCATCACTTAATTATTTTTATATTATTAAATAATTAATTACTAAAAATATTATTATTATATAATAAAATTAAAATTTAAATTCTAATTTTTATTTAGTAATTTAGTAAAAATTATATCTTATTTTAAATAATTATAATATAAAAATACTAATTATGGTAGTTATTTTAAATTGACAATTTAATGTTATTATTTAACTAATTTTTATACTTTTGAAAAAATGATTTTTTTCTACTAATCATAAAGATATTGGTATACTTTATTTTATTTTTGGAGTATGATCAGGTATAATTGGGGCTTCATTAAGATTTATTATTCGAATAGAATTAGGTAGAGTAGGAAGATTATTAGGTAATGATCAAATTTATAATAGTATTGTTACTGCACATGCATTTGTAATAATTTTTTTTATAGTTATACCTTTTATAATTGGTGGATTTGGTAATTGGTTGATTCCTTTAATATTAGGAGCTCCAGATATATCATTTCCTCGAATAAATAATATAAGATTTTGATTATTGCCTCCATCAATTATATTATTGTTAATAAGTGGTTTTATTAATTTTGGAGCAGGGACAGGATGAACAGTTTATCCTCCTTTATCTAATGTAATTTATCATGATGGAATTTCAGTTGATTTATGTATTTTTTCATTACATATAGCAGGGGCATCTTCAATTATAGGGGCAGTAAATTTTATTTCTACTATTTTAAGAATAAAAAATATTAATTTAAAATTATCTCAAATTAGTTTATTAGTTTGGTCAATTTTAATTACTGCGATTTTATTATTATTATCATTACCTGTTTTAGCAGGGGCTATTACAATACTTTTATTTGATCGTAATTTTAATACTACTTTTTTTGATCCAGCAGGAGGTGGGGATCCTATTCTTTATCAACATTTATTTTGATTTTTTGGTCATCCTGAAGTTTATATTTTAATTTTACCTGGATTTGGTATAATTTCTCATATAATTATAAATGATAGAGGTAAAAGGGAAGTTTTTGGTACTTTAGGAATAATTTATGCAATAGTTTCTATTGGAATTTTAGGATTTATTGTATGGGCTCATCATATATTTACTGTTGGGTTAGATGTGGATACTCGAGCTTATTTTACATCTGCAACAATAATTATTGCTATTCCTACTGGTGTTAAAGTTTTTAGTTGGTTATCAACATTATATGGAATTAAGTTACGTTATTCAATAGTTATTTTGTGATCAATGGGATTTATTTTTTTATTTACATTAGGTGGATTAACGGGAATTTTATTATCAAATTCTTCAATTGATTTAATTTTACATGATACATATTATGTTGTTGCTCACTTTCATTATGTTTTATCAATAGGAGCTGTATTTGCTATTTTTGGGGGGTTAATTTATTGATTTCCTTTATTTAGGGGGGTTGTTTTTAATTTAAAGTGATTAAAAATTCAATTTATATTAATATTTATAGGGGTTAATTTAACTTTTTTCCCTCAACATTTTTTAGGTTTAAGAGGCATACCTCGACGGTATTCTGATTATCCAGATATTTATTTAATTTGAAATGTCATTTCATCATTAGGTTCAATTGTTTCAATTTTTAGAATAATTATATTTGTGTATTTAATTTGGGAATCTTTTGTAAGACAACGTTTGTTATTATTTAAGTTTTATATATCAAGTGAAATTGAGTGGAGATCAATTTATCCTCCTTATGAACATTCTTATGATGAGGTTCCATTTATTAAATTAATAAAAAAGAATATTTATTTATAATAATTATTTAAATTATATTTTTGATTCCACAAATCAATATTTTTTTGTAAATTATATAAATTGTTAAGAATAATAGTTAAATTTTATAATATTTATTTTGCTAATAAAAGTTATTTAAAAAATTTATTTTATATTTTATGAAGTAATAAATACATTTAATTTCGGCTTAAAAAAAAACTTTTTGTTCATAATTAATTGAAGCCAAAAAGAGGCAATTTATTGTTAATAAATTAATTATAATTATTTATCAATTAAGAAAATATTTAATTTAAAATTTCTAATTTTAATTAAATACCTTATGGTATTATATTTTTAAGTAAATTTTAAAAATTGCTAATTTTTATTTAATAAATTTTATTTATTTTTACTTTTATATAGTTTAATAAAAATATTATATTTTCATTATAAAGATAATAAATATTTATTTATAAATATTTAAAGATTTTTCATCAAATTAATATTTTCAATATTATGCTTTATATTTAAGCTATTTAAATAATTTATTAAATATAAAATTATTATTGAGATTAAAGTTATTAAGATATATAATTTATATCAATTAATTTTATTTTTAAATTTGTAAGAATTTTTAATTCTTACAAATAATTCTTTGTATGTTAATAATTCATAAATTTTTTTTTCATTATTAAATGAATTTTTGATAAAATTTGATATTAAAATATTAATTTTATTAACAATTTTATTTAGTATAAAAAAATATATAATGAATATATATATTTTTTTATTTTTATAAAAATTATTATATAAAAAATTTCCTATAAGTCAACCAAAAATTATATTTATAATTAAAATTATTTTAAATTTAATTGGGATAATAGGTAAAGATTGTGTAATAAAAAATATATTAAATAAGTTGTATCCTAAAATTGAAGATAAAATTGTTAAGCAAATTAAAGAAAAATTTATTTTTATACAAAAAAAATTTTTTGTTAAGTAATTTTTTAAGTTAGATTTATTTAATAAGGTTAAATTAATTAATCGTGTTGAGTATGATATTGTTAATCCAATTGAAAAAATTATTATAATTATAGGAATAAAATTAATTTTAGAAATTCTAATTATCTCAATAATTAAATCTTTTGAAAAAAATCCAGATGTAAATATGAATCCACATAATGAAATGTTAGCGATTAAAAAACAAGAAGATGTAAAAGGAGTTATTTTGATTAAGTTACCTAAATTTCGAATATTTTGGCAAGAAGAAAAATTATGAATTATTGATCCTGAACATATAAATAAAAGTGATTTAAATATAGCATGAGTAATTAAATGAAAAAAAGCTAATATTTTTATATTTGAGGTTAAAGAAATTATTATAATCCTTAATTGACTTAATGTTGATAAGGCAATAATTTTTTTTAAATCATTTTCTATATTTGCTATTATTCTTGATATAAATAAAGTAATAATAGCTGAATATATTAAAATTATTTTAATTATATTTAATTTAAAAATTGAGTTATATCGAATTATTAAATAAATTCCTGCTGTTACAAGTGTTGAGGAATGAACAAGAGATGAAACGGGAGTAGGAGCTGCTATTGCAGCAGGTAATCATGAAGAAAATGGAAATTGTGCTCTTTTTGTTATTGCTGTTAAAATTAAAAATATAGATATAATAAATTTATTACTATATAAAAATTGATTTCATCTCCCAATAGATATTAATAACGCAATTGTTATTAAAATAAAAATATCTCCTAATCGATTAGATAAAATTGTTAATAATCTTGAATTTAACGAATTATGTGTATTATAAAATAAAATTAAACAAAATGATGTTAATCCTAATCCATCTCAACCTAAAATAATTCTTATTAAATTTGGTCTAATAATTATTATAATTATTGATAAAATGAATAAAATTATGATGTAAATAAATATATTTTTTATATTTTCATGTTTTATGTAACTATAAGAATAAATTATAATTATTGAAGAAATTAATAAAACTGTTTTTATAAAAATTAATGTTATTCAGTCAATAAATAATGAGTAAGTAATTTTTTTTGAATTGAATGTTATAAATTGTCAAGAATAAATAAAAATAATTTTATTTATATATATATATATTCTAAAAAAAAAAAATGTTAATCTTTTTATTCCAAGGATATATTTAAATTTATTTATTAAAAAAATTTTTCATAAAAATTAATTGTTTTAATTTAAAATATTAAATTTATTTTTGAAATAAAATTTATAAATAAAATAAATTTAAAAAAATTAAATTTAAAGGTATTCAATGTAATAAAATTATTATAAATTCTTTTATTTTAAAAGAATTTAAATTATTTATGTTAATGAAGGAAAGGTATTGCCTATTAGTAAATAAATAAATTGAGTAAATAGATCTAAAAAAACATAATATTATAATTAAAATTATACAATAAATTGAAAATTTTATTAAAGATGTAATTAAAAATAATTCTCTTAATAAATTTAGAGAAGGAGGAGCAGATATATTAGAAGAACATAGAAGAAAACACATTAAAGTTAAAGGAGGGGAAAGGTTAATAATTCCTTTATTTAAAGTTAATCTACGTCTTTTTGTTGTTATATATATTAAATTAATTAAACAAAATAAACCAGAGGAACATAACCCATGTCTAATTATTAAATTAATTCTACCATTAATTCTTGAATAATTTAAATTTATTAAACATCTAATTATTATTGATATATGAACAACGGATGAATATGCAACAATAATTTTTATATCATAATTAAAAAGACAAACGAATCTTAAAATAATTGCACCTAGAATTGATAAACATGTAATTAAAATTGAATACTTTAATCTTATAAATTTTATAAATATATTTAATTTTAAAATTCCATATCTTCCTAATTTAAGTATAATAGCTGCTAAAATTATTGAACCAAATACTGGGGCTTCAACATGAGCTTTAGGTAATCACATATGGAAGATAAATATTGGTAGTTTAACTAAAAATGCTGTAATTATTATAAAATAATAAAAATTATTTATTGGATAAAAAAAAAATTCTTTAAGGATAAATATTATAAATCTATCAAAATTGTAAGTTGTTAAAATAATATATATAAATAAAGGTAATGATGCAATTATTGTGTATATTATTATTATTGAATTTGCTTTAATACGATCATTATAATTACCTCATCCTAAAATTAAAAATAAAGTTGGAATTAATCTTATTTCAAATAAAATATAAAATATTAATCAATTTATTGTTGAAAATAAAATTGTTAAAATTAAATTAAGTAAAATTATTGTGTTTATACATAAAATTGAATTTTTTATAAAATTATTTATTGTTATAATTATAATTATAGTAATTCAAATTGTTAAGATAATTAAAATAAAGGATAAATAATCAATCATAAAAAATAAACTAATTTTTGTTGAAAATTTCCTATTATTATTATTTATTAATAAATATCTAAATATTAATAAAATTAAAATAATTAAATTATTAAGGTATAAAAATTTTTTTTTAAAAATTATATTTATAAAAATTATTATAATTAGAGGTGTAAAAAATTTTATCATATAATTATTGTTAAAGATTGTGTTATAGGTGTTATTTCAAATCGATTTATTATAACAATTAATGACAATCCTATTGTTCTTTCACAAACACAAAAAGTTAAAAAATACAACAAAATAAATATATTTATATTTGAATTTATTGATAATGAATAAATATTAAAAAAAATTCTTATAACTAAAAATTCTAATGAAATTAAAGTTATTAAGATATATTTATAATTTAAAGAAAAATTAAATAAAAAAATTAATGTTATAAAAAAATAAAATATTATTTCATATTTATTAATAAACTATTTAGTTTAATAAAAACATTAATTTTGTAAATTAAAAATAAATAAAATTTAATAGTTTCAAAAAAATAAAAAATTATAATATTAATCTCCAAGATTAATGTTTTTATTAAACTATTTTTTGTTATTTATAAATAATTTTATCTCATATGTTTAACAATAAAGGATGAATTAAATAAAATATAAAATATAAAAATGAAAATAATTGACCAGTTAAAATAAATGGATGTTCAATAGGTTTTATACCAATTCATGTTAAAATAATTGTTGTTGAAATAAAAATTCAAAATGTAATTTGATTTATAAAATAAAAAAAATTTGTGTTAAATTTATTAAATGAATAAAAAGGTATAATTAATAAAATTAAAATTGATATAATTAATGCAATTACTCCATTTAATTTATTAGGAATAGAACGAAGAATAGCGTAAGCAAATAAAAAATATCATTCAGGTTTAATATGTAAAGGAGTTACTAAAAAATTTGCTGGGATAAAATTATCTGGATCACCTAAAAAATTAGGTGATAAATAAATAATTAAAAATAATAAATATAATTTTATAAAAAATCCAACTAAATCCTTTCAAGAAAATAAAGGATGAAATGAAATTATATAAAATTTTCTTTTTATTCCAATTGGATTTGAAGACCCAGTTTCATGTAATGCTACTAAATGAATAGTTACTATTAATCTAATTATGAATGGTAAAATAAAATGAATTGAATAAAATCGATTTAAAGTAGCATTATTAATAGAGAATCCCCCTCATAATCATTCAACTAAATTTGTTCCAATAAATGGAATTGCAGATATTAAATTTGTAATAACAGTTGCCCCTCATAATGATATCTGTCCTCATGGTAAAATATATCCTATAAATGCTGTTGCTATAGAAATAAATAAAATTATTACCCCTATAATTCATGTTAAAGTTAAATTAAAAGAAGAGTAGTAAATTCCTCGAAAAATATGAATATATATACAAATAAAAAATATTGAAGCTACATTTGAATGAATATTTCGGTAAATTCATCCATATTCAACATTTTGTATAATATGGATTAACCTCTCAAATGCATAATTAATATTAGCACAATAATGTATTGATAGTATAAATCCTGAAATTAATTGAATTAACAAACATAAACCTAATAACGAACCAAAATTTCATCAAATTGAAATATTAATAGGTCTAGGTAAAAAAATTAATGAAGTATAAATTATATTAGTTAAAGTATTTTTTTTAAAAAAAGATTTATTCATTAAAAAAAATTTCTTCGTATTGGAAAATTAGACTTTGAACAAATTTTTGTTACATAAATTAATGTAATTAAAAGATATATTAAAGTAATAAATGTAATTAAATAAAATGGTGTAGAAAAAATTAATTTTGAGGTATAATAAAAATTAATTTTAAAGGAAAATAATTTTTCAAATTTAATAATTTCTGAATTTATTAAATATAAGATTTTTTCAATGTTAATAAAATTTATTAATAAATAAATCAATAAAAATACAACTAAGGATATTTTTAAAATAAATGTTAATTTAAAAGTTTTTGAAAAAAATATTAATCAATTTGAGGTTAAACTAATAAAATATAAAAATAAAATTATAACACCCCCAATAACTACTAAATGTACAATTATTGAATACCAAAATGAGTTAAAATATTTATTTATAAAAATTCTTATTATTAATGAATATACTATTAATGTAACACCTATAATTAAAGGATGAGTTAAAATTATACAAGTTGACATTAATATTGTTGTTATAATTAATAATAACAATAAGTTAGGGTAGTAGTTTAACATGTCATTAAAAATACATATTTGTATTATAATTTAAATTAAAAATTTAATTCTTTTATTAAGATATTTAATGAGTCAATGATCTTGAATAAGAATATATTTTGAAAATATAAAATAAAATTAAAAAATTTTATTGACTTTTATTGTCTAAAAAAAATTAATTAAATATTTTATATTTATAGAAATAATAATAAATATTAATGAAACTGGTAAAAAATTTTTTCATGCCATATATATAAGTAAATCATATCGAAATCGAGGTAAAAGGCCTCGTCTTCAAATAATAAAAATAGAAATTAATAAAATTTTTATAATAAATAAAATTGAAACAGTATTTATTAAAAATATTATAGAAAAAATTATTCTTAAAATTATAATTATTGTGTATTCAGCTATAAAAATTATTGTGAAAGAGGTTCTAAAATATTCAGTATTAAATCCAGAAACTAATTCAGATTCACCCTCAGAAAAATCATAAGGAGTTCGATTTAGTTCTGATAATATTCTTAGAATAAAAATAATGCCTAATAAAAATATTGGAAAAATGAATCATATAAATTTTTGTATATTCATAATTAATCAGAAAGATAAACTTTCTCTAATAATTATAAACGTTAAGAAAATTAAAAAAAATCTAACTTCATAAGAAATTAATTGAGCAATTATTCGAACACATCCTAACATTGAGTAAATTGAGTTTCTTGCTCATCCTATTAATAACCTTCTATATGTAGAAACTCTTATTAAACTAAATATTAATAAAATAGATAATTTCCTTGTCATTAATGAAAAAAAAAATGGATATATTAATCATAAAGTTAAGGATAAAGTTATTGTAATAATTGGGCTTATATAAAATATTATATAATTTGATTTAAATAAAAAGAATGATTCTTTTGAAATTAATTTAATTGCATCTCTAAAAGGTTGTAAGATACCAATTAAAGATACTTTATTAGGTCCTTTTCGTCTTTGTAAATATCTTAATATTTTTCGTTCTAGAAGTGTAATGAAAGATATTCCAATAAGAGCTATTACCAATAAAGTAACAAAAGTTATTCTGTTTAATAAATAATAATAAATTAAAATTTTAATTTATTATTTATATCGGGGTGGATATATAATTAAATTCTAATTTTAATGCAATTTTTTTGCTAAAATAATTAATTAATTTAATTTATTAAAATAAAATATTAATTTAAATATTAAGTCCTTTCGTACAATAATATATTTTTTTATTAAAGATAGAATCTGACCTGGCTTACGCCGGTCTGAACTCAAATCATGTAAGATTTATAAGTCGAACAGACTTAAAATTATAAATATTTTCATTTATATTAATCTTAATTCAACATCGAGGTCATAAACTTTTTTTTAAATATGAACTTTTTAAAAAAATTATGCTGTTATCCCTAAGGTAATTTATTTTAAAATTCAAGATATTTGGATCATTTAATTTAAATATATTAATTTATAATTTATTTAAAGTTTAATAAATTTAAAAATCCTCCCAATTAAATATTAATATTTTTATATTTTATATAATTTAATATAATATAAATATTTAATATTAAATTCTATAGGGTCTTCTCGTCTTTTAATTTAATTTAAGCTTTTTAACTTAAATATTAATTTTTAATATAAAATTTGAGACAAAAATTTTTTCATTAAATCATTCATTCTATTCCTTAATTATAGGACAAATTATTATGCTACCTTTGTACAGTTAATATACTGCAGCTATTAAATTTATTCATTGAGCAGATTTGATTTATAATTTTTAACTAAAAACGATGTTTTTGTTAAACAGGTGAAAAATTTATTTGTCGAGTTCCTTAAATTTTTTTTTAATTTAATTAAATTAATTATACTTATTTAATTATTATTATATTTTATTAATTATTAATAAATTAATTTTAATAGTTAGTTAATTTTTAAAAAATTATATCTAAAAATGAATAAATTATTATATTTATTTTAAAATTGAATATTTTTAATTCTATTTTTAATTTTATTTTAATTAATTGAATTTAATTTATATAAAATTAAATTTATCTCTAATTTTATTTATATTTATTTAATTAAAAATTCATTAATTAAATTTTTAATTTAATAAATATATAGATTAAATCTATTTCTTAAAAAACTAGATAAGTATAAAATTGAATAATATATCATTTCTAATTAATTATTTATAATAATATTGTTACATTAATTATTATAATTAATTAGTTTTTTTATATTCGAGATAATTAATTTATTTAATATTTATTAAATTAATCCTGATACAAAAGGTAAAAATTTTTAATTTTACTTAAATTTAATTAAATTATATCTTTTTCAATACTTTATTAATTTTATTTTTTATAATTAAATAATAAAATAATTATATTTTTATAATAATTTTTTTTATATTAATTAATTTAAAAATTAATATTTTTAAATTTTAATTGAAAAATTTTCAATTATTGATATTTTTCAATGTAAGTGAAATGTTTTTATAAACTAAAATTTTATTCTAAAAGCACTTTCTAGTACTTTTACTATGTTACGACTTGTTTCATTTTAAAATGAAAATGACGGGCTATTTGTACTTATTTAATTTAAAAATCAAATTAATTAATTAAATTAATTTTACTTTTAGATTCTAAATTTTTATAAATTAAATTATAAATTTTTAATAAAATTATTGTAACTCGTTTTTTCTTAATTATAATAGTATTATGATCTGAATTTTTAAAAATAAAATTTTATTTTATTATTTAAAATTATAAAATAATTTAAAACGACAATACACTAAATTTTAAATTAAGTTTTTTTTATTGTGTAATGTCAATTATTTGATAAGTTTCTTTAATATAAATTAAATACAGCCATAGTTTTTAATTTTAATGATTAATCATTTAATAATAAATTAATTTTTTAAGTTTAAAATAATAGGGTCTCTAATCCTAGTTTAATTAAAAATTAATTAATTTTAATAAAAATAATTTAATTATTAAAAATTTATAATTTAATCTATTAAATTTAATATTTTTATAAAAAATTTATTTTAATTATTAATTAAATAAATTTAATTTTATTAAAATGTTTAACCGCAGTTGCTGGCACATTATTAACTAATAATTTATTAATATCTAATTTTAAATTTCTTTAATTTATTTTAATTTTAAATATTAATTTAATATTTTATTTAAATAAAATATTATATTTATATTTAAATAATATAATTAAATTTAAAGCTAAACTTTAACTTTTAATATAATTTTATTATTAATATTAATAATTTTAAAATTAAATAATTTTTGTAATTAATAAAATTATATTAAAAGTTAA